TTCTTTAGTGTCTTCTTTGTTACTTCTATTTTTCTTTCCTTCGGATAAATCTAAAACCCCTTCAATCAAAAAAAAAAAAGAAAAAGAGAGAATTTCTATTTTTTCTTCAATTTGAAATTAAGAAAAAATAGGAGACTGGAAATTTAATTCTCTTTCTCGCATCCAGGACACTTTCAAAAGAAAAATATACGATGCAAAACATTTGATACAGTTTGGTACATGAAGCCGCGATCTGATAAATATACATTCAAATATACATATTTATATAGATAGAAAGTAATCTTGATCTGTAATCAAAGATAGATAGTGGAAATAGCTCTTATCTTGTGACTTGAAAGAAACCCCTCCCCGGGCAGGAACAGAATCAAAATTTATTGTTATATATATAAAATCTAGGAATAAGATATATAAAATCTAGGAATAAGAAGATTTAACCGGAAATATCGACAAATTCTTGAGGAGTCAAAAAAAAAAATAACGGAAAAAGGGATTAACGCTTCCAATTTCATCTCTATACGATTTTACTATCAGAATAGCAGATATAGTAATGATTCAATGGGTCAGGTCCACTTACTTTTTTGTTCATTTATAATCTTTCCAATGGAATGGATTTGATTGGTAAGAATGGAAAATGGGAATATATGGTTTGGTCATTCAAGAGGTAACTTAATCAATTAATTAATATTTATAATAATTCAAATTTATTGAATAAATCCTTAACTTTATAATATAACTATTAGACTCTAACTTAAACTTAGTAGAAAAATACTATATTATCCCGTTAGTTACTTGTTTTTTACAAAGCCAGAATACTAATATCTCGATTCTTCTTTGAAATATGAATACTACGGTTACGTTTGGAGGTTTAGGAAAAAGCGGAGCCCCTTATCGGATTTGAACCGATGACTTACGCCTTACCATGGCGTTACTCTACCACTGAGTTAAAAGGGCTTATTTAATGTTTGATGAATTCCTGAATGGATTGCTATGTGGATAAAATGTCTACTATATGCTATAGATATATATAAGATAGGATATAATTAATATCTATCTATATTACATAAGTGATATATAGATATATATATACAATGAATTAATATGTATATATATTACATAAGCAATATATATATAGATATATAAGTACATAGTCCATTAGTACATATAGTACATTCAGTAGACTCATAGTAGTTGATTGGTGGTTGATGTTGATGGTTCAGTCTCGAATAATAATAAAATGGATTTCGCTCGCAAGTCTAGGGTAAAATGGAATGAATTGTTTCAAAACCGAACCTAATTTCTTTTGTTGAATGAATTTATTACCAACAGAATTACATGTATGCTTAAGAATTCAATAGAAACATAAATTTCAAGATATTTCGACGAATCATGTGATGAAGAGATTCTACTTGTCTTGTTCCCTGAACAAAATGAAAAGCATTTTTGAAACTTTATTTTCTGGATCCCGGTTATTAATATCAAATTTATTGTTTCTTAATTTCCTGTTTTAGTATTTGTAATATGAGATAAGAATATCTTATTTTAACACTGAATGAACGGAAGACTGAAAGAGAAAGAAATAGAACTTAATCCGACCTTTTTTGGACTAATGACTCCATGACAAAATCCTATCCTTTTTATTATTTTCGTTTTTTATTTTATATTAGACTAAATACTATACTATAGATTTCTAGACTAGATATATATAATATAGAATATTTATAGATGGAATATAGAGCAACGAATGGCGATTCGAATGAATGATTCCTCGGTGACGAATCACCCCAAAATTCTCTACACCTTAGTATTGACAATTTAAAAAAACTGATGATACTATGATCATAATATGATGGCGGTTGGGCAAATAGGCCCCCATCGTCTAGTGGTTCAGGACATCTCTCTTTCAAGGAGGCGGCGGGGATTCGACTTCCCCTGGGGGTAGGGTACTACGAAAGAAAGTTAATCATGGATTACCAATAAGTTTTAAAGTGATTCGTCCTGGGTCGATGCCCGAGCGGTTAATGGGGACGGACTGTAAATTCGTTGGCAATATGCCTACGCTGGTTCAAATCCAGCTCGGCCCAACAATTCGTCAATCTATCACGAGAGTTTATATATAACCCCCTTGCCCTTCTCGATACGGAGATAAAAAAGACTAAAAATCTTTGCTAGATTCCTTATTTCATTGGGTATTTCATTGGGATTGTAGTTCAATTGGTCAGAGCACCGCCCTGTCAAGGCGGAAGCTGCGGGTTCGAGCCCCGTCAGTCCCGGCGGCTCCAATAAAAATACATCAATCAATTCATCTCTCCCCTTATATGACTATGAAAGGGGGCCGGGGTCAAAATTGCATTCTGAAACTAAAAAGGGGTTCTTTATTTCCTTTTCTTTCCCTTTTTGTCAGGAAAAGGGGCGTATTAGTACAATTATTGGTAGCATTATAGATTATTGGTAGCATTATAGTAAGTATTCCAAGTCTGCTTTTTCGATTATTCCAGATACCTGGAATAGAGTAATATATATTATATATTATATTCTATTTTATTTTTTTGTTTGTATTTGTAACTAATGGAAGTGAAGTAGAAGGGCGATCTGATGATACTTGATCAGATGATTGTACATGAAAAAATGGAAGGTACGGTATAGAAAAAAGAACGGAACCGAATAAAGGAATTTCGGATTGGGTCCCGAATCGAAATTGGGGGCTCGGTACGGATAAAAAACCTCCTATGTTATACTATTTATTCCATTTTTGACGACGAATTTTTTCGGTAAATCGGGTATTGTTATTCATGATATTGATCTGATTTAAAAATATTGAAAGGTAATTGATTCGAAAGGTTTATCATCTCTAGGGGATTAAATCCCGAATTATTGTGAAGTAAAAAAAGATTATATTATGGAAGTAAATATTCTTGCATTTATTGCTACTGCGCTATTCATTCTAGTTCCTACGGCCTTTCTACTTATAATTTACGTAAAAACAGTCAGTGAAAATAATTAATTTGAATTAAGATTGACTTATAAGTTTAAGTTCTTATCAAAAATTAATGAAATAAAATGAAAGCAATTTTCGCATCTTAAAAATAAAACGAATTCTGATCGGGGTAGTATTCTAATAGATAGACCATACGGTCTATCTATTAGAATTATTAGAGTGTATAGAGTGTATAATGTGGAGAGTAAAGTTCTACTTTAGAATATACAATAAAATACAATTTTAAAAATTATAAAGCAAGCGGTAAGTGTGTAATATGAGACTCACACAAGTGAAGATTCTCTCATGTATAATATCTCACCCGACAACCACGATGTCTCTGTGTATACCGCTTTTCATAGTCATAGAAAGGGCGTATATATTTATGTGTATATACTTAACTAAACGACTTCTTCGTTAAATTAAATATTAAATAGGGAATAATTTCCTCAGTACTCATCTATAACTCTGGTAAGAACCCGTTGATTGGAATAGAACATTTCGCAAGAATTTTTATTATAATGAATTTCCCTTTCTCAGTATTCCTTTCGAAATACAAAGATGGAAGTTGGTGAAATATCTGTTTGATTGAAAAAGTGTGATTCATATAATGGATTACTCCATCCGAATCGAATTCGATTCGAAATTTTTTTTTTTTGAATTGAAATAGTTCAAAACGCGTTGCAGAACGATCTAGAAAACAATTGATACAGTTTAATTAAATTAATTAGTAATACTCCTAGAGTCCACTTCTTCCCCACACTATAAGTGAAAGGGAAAATGTAAAGACTACCATTAAAGCAGCCCAAGCGAGACTTACTATATCCATGTGAATTATGTCCCCTTATCTCTATAAATAGGAAGGAATTGATTTGTTCTATTCCTCAATACTAATAGTATAGTGGAATCAATGGTGCAGAGTCAAAAAAAAAAGGATTCGAGCCGAACACTATTGATATCCCAATCTAAAAAATCAACTAAAAATTACTAGATGATTCCGAAACATTAAATAAAAGGAAAAATGAATCTGAAGCAAAATACGTAGTAACATCTCTCGGAAATGTTACTAATGGAAAACATTTAGGAAAAATAAGGCCTTTTTGGTTGTTGATGCTCAAAAGCATAAAAAGATAAATCAATATCTAATTTTCTATTTGATCGAATGCGTAATCCTTTTCGACTATCTCTGTAAAAAAGTGGAGAGACAGTATATTCTTGATTCGGGTTGCCAAAAAAAATTCTTTCCAATTTACGAAGAGAATCCCGAAGTTTTGATAATCCCTCTACCCTTAGAATATATTTTTGAATCCTCAATTTACACTCTTTTCGAAAACCCCTACTCGTCTGTTTCGAATCAAACAAGTATCAACAGCCCCTTTTCTATGCTTCTGATGATAACAAATTTGCCGAGTTATATCAGCAGCACAGAGAAGCAGGGTTTCACACCTTTTGTTGATCAGGCGACACCCGGATTTGAACTGGGGAAAAAGGATTTGCAGTCCCCCGCCTTACCACTCGGCCATGCCGCCAAAACGATATAAAATTAGTGAAATATATCCTGTATTACTGCACTCACTTTTCTTCTATTTATTGTATGTGTACACGCGGTGCATCGGGGGTTTCGTTTAATCCCTTTCTTTCCTAATTTATTCCCCTTTTGCCTAAAAGAAATTCCTGGGCTCTTTTGATTTAAATTGTATTTGATACGCCTCTGTAGAGTATCTCAAAATAACCAACTTCTCGCACTTTCTAGTAAAAATCGACTGCCAGTTCTGATTCGCAAAAGTAAAACAAATTTGAACCATTAACTATTGATTACTGACTGCGAATGCAGGAACAATTTGAATCTCAAAGTTTGTTTTTTTCTTTTCTTAATGACATAAGAACATATAAATTGATACATTAATTTAATATTGAGTTAAAAAACCCTTCTCAATTTAAATTATACCAACAATTATGAGTATATGTAAACCCCAGCCCTAGGACCGAAATGTATATATTATATATGTTTCTTATTTATTTTATT